AATTCTTTTACTATTTCGTTTTTCATTGGTTAATATATTAAATATATTAGAACTAGATTTCATATTTTTTATTATTCTTTTCTTCTTTTTTAGATTTAGTATTTTTAATATTTGCAAAAAGAAAAAAAAAAAGATCGTTGGAACAATCCATACTCGTGAAGCAACTGTTGTTACATTAGATCCCCCCAAGAGTTCTTTCCTTATGTAACTACAATACAAAACAAATTAATATAGAAAGAATAGAGAATTTCAAAAGATAATAGGAGTTGCTCTTCTTTGAATCGAGTTGGCCCGAAATCAAATTTCAATAAAGAAAAAAAATCAAATGAAAACTATTCAAGATTTTTCAATTTTTTGAAAAGGCAAGGTTTGATTTTTTTTTAGTGTCCATCTATAATGACTGATGAATCAAGAACTTTCAATTGGAACTAAATGAATTATTGAAATTAGTTTTTCTTACCGTCATATCTCGATTGAGACTTAGGTAAATGTTTTATTCATATAATTCTATGTAGTAAAATAACATATCTAATTTAGCTCTTTCATGCCTATTCTAACTAGTTATTTTGGTTTTTTACTGGCTGCTTCAACTATAACCCCAGCTCTATTTATTGGTTTAAACAAGATACGACTTATTTGAAATGAATGAAATTCAATAAACAATTTACAAAAATCAAAGCCTCTCAGAATATTTCATTTCAGGTATTCTATGGTTCCTTCCTTCCCGCGTCAATTACTAATTCCTGGCCATTGAGATTCACGGATAATTCAGATTAATATTTAAGGATAGATCTTACCTCTCTTCTTATTCCCTAAAACAAATCAAAATGATTGAAGTTTTTCTATTCGGAATCGTCTTAGGTCTAATTCCTATTACTTTAACAGGATTATTTGTAACTGCATATTTACAATACAGGCGCGGTGATCAGTTGGACCTTTGATTGAGTAACATCTCTTTTTTTGATTGACCTCCTCCTTGTAGGAGGTCATTTTTAAGTTGCAATTCTACTTTGTTTTGTTAAGTTCTTTCATTGTAATTCGACATAACATAAAAGGAATCACGCTCTGTAGGATTTGAACCTACGACATCGGGTTTTGGAGACCCGCGTTCTACCGAGCTGAACTAAGAGCGCTTTCTTAGATCCTATAACAATAGATATATAAAAGTAGATACAATTGTAAAGAAAAGGATTTTTTTATCCCCGAAGTTTATTGTGTGTACATATAGTATATAAAAATGAAAGATTATGTCCAAAATTGACTGATCTTACTCAAGGAATCTCTTATAAGTATCTATAGAAGAAAGAATAGGTAGGGATGACAGGATTTGAACCTGTGACATTTTGTACCCAAAACAAACGCGCTACCAAGCTGCGCTACATCCCTTTGAAAAATTGTTATACAGTGTATCATTGTATAAAATCCATATCTTTTTTTCCACATCCTTCTTTTTTGCTCTACCTATTCTATAGATATAGATAGGTAGAGAATGTTCTTGTCATTTTTTTAGGGGGCGGCAAAATTGAATCTGCTGGGTCATTGTACATATGCATTTTAGTTAGTAATTCCTAATTCTAATTTCATTTCAAGCAAAAACAAATGATCTTGAACTAAAATTAAAATATCGGATTATCTATGATCTATTTATTAGAATAGCGAACTAGGATTATATATGTATTACAATATACAATTTTTACAATATACAATACAAAGAAAATAAATAAGAAAAAAAAAAATAGAAAATAAAAGAAGAAGGAGGATTTTCAATGCGAGATATAAAAACATATCTCTCAACGGCACCTGTGTTAACCACTTTATGGTTTGGGTCTTTAGCAGGTCTATTGATAGAAATTAATCGTTTATTTCCAGATGCCTTGTCATTCCCCTTTTTTTCATCCTGATGAAATTCTTGTATTGATAAAAAATGAAGAAGATTTGAGATAGAATTCTACGTAACATGGCTCTAAATTCTTTTTCTTTTATATCCTAATCTATCCTAAAAAAAAAGTAAAGAGTGTATTGAATCTCAGTCAAAATACAGTGAAATTTTTGGGGAAAAAATGGAAATGTGGATCCAGTCTAAGGACGGTTCCACGAAATTCTAACATAGAAAGAAGAAAATACTGAGATTAGTATAGAAATGATTCATAGTTAGAAAAAATTGTATTAATTAATTATTACGATATTCGTAATATTCTTCTATTAATGATAATGAATATGAATCTTTTTCTTTATATTTAGAATATTATAGTAATTCTATTTTAGATTTTAGATTATAGTACTTCGAAGTCATTCGAATTCTAAGAATTCAAAAAAGAAAATAGTTAGAAATTCCATAGCGAACGAAGTCGATCCAAAATGAAAAGGAGGTTCATGGCCAAGGGTAAAGATATTAGAATTATAGTGATTTTGGAATGTACCTGTTGTGTTCGAAAGGGTGTCAATAAAGAATTGCTGGGCATTTCTAGATATATTACTCAAAAGAATCGACACAATACACCCAATCGACTAGAATTTAGAAAATTTTGTCGCTATTGTCAAAAGTATACGATTCATGGGGAAATAAAGAAATAGATAGAAAAGAATTCGTGTTTGATTTTTCCAAGTAGTGGGAAGAGTAAGAACTTTACATCTTAACATAGATAATACAAACCCAATCCTATTTTGGTCGAATCTTAAATAAATAAGAAAAAAAGAGGATTCTATTTTATATCGAAGGAATAAACAAACAAGGAATAAGCAAACCATGGATAAATCCAAACAACCTTTTCGTAAATTCAAGCGATCTTTTCGTAGGCGTTTACCCCTAATCGGATCGGGGGATCGAATCGATTATAGAAACATGAGTTTAATTAGTCGATTTCTTAGTGAACAAGGAAAAATCTTATCTAGACGGACGAATAGGTTGACTTTGAAACAACAACGATTAATTACTATTGCTATAAAACAAGCTCGTATTTTATCTTTGTTACCTTTTCGTAATAATGAGAAACAATTGGAGAGAGTGGAGTCGATTCCTAGAACTACTGGTCCTAGAACCAAAAATAAATACTAAATAGATATACTCTTCAAAACTCCAATCGGAACTCAAGCTCATATTAATGTTTTGCTCGAAAAAAAACTAGGATCCAGATTTGATTCTTGTATTATAAAAAAGGAAAAATGGGGAAGAAATCTTTTTTCTTGAAAGATGTTCGTTTCTTCCTACTACTCAAATAGTAATTTCTTTTTATTCTATCTTCCCGGAGTCCATTCTCCGGGAAATCCTGTTTCAATCATTCTTGTTTCCTGTATAATAGATTCTATTAAGATTCTTTTATTCCTTTATTTGATTTGTATTCTTTTCTTTTTAATTGATAATTTTCTTTGAAATAATATCAAAACAATTCTTATTTGATAGGGCTATTTGCGCAAGTATTTTACGATTCAGAAGCAATTGTCTTTTGTACAGATTGTGGATGAAGAGGCTATAACTATAGAATAGCCTATCCTCACGAGTTACCGCATTTATCCGAGTGATCCACAAACGACGAAAATCTCTCTTTTTCCTGCTCCTATCTCGATGAGAGGAAATCAAAGCTCTCATTCTTTGTTGAGTAGTCGTTCGAGTCAGTCTTGAATGAGCCCCTATAAAGGTTGATGCAAATAAACGAATCTTTTTTCGACGTCTCCGAGCTGTATATCCTCGTTTAACTCTGGTCATTGAATCAAATGAAACTTTATTGAATAACTAATTGATTTCTCTTCTTTCAGTCATCCTTTTCTTCCGGTCGATTAATAACAAAACGGATTCTTCCGATATATAAAATATAAATTCCAATGGCTTTTGCGACTATGACCTTCCCGACCACGATTTTTTCTTTCTTCAAGGTATCTCGCCTGGAAAGAAGAAATTCGACTGCTACTAAAGAAAAAAAAAATAGTGGGTTTTCTCGTTTCTATGGTAACTTCTGAAACGGTGAGGTCCTCTCTATACACCGGAGCCTCTTCTTTCACATTTCATCAAAATTTCTTGTGAACTTGTATAGTTCACACTCTTTGGCTCTACCCATCCATTTTAAATTAGAATTCTTTTTTCAATTCTAATTCTAAAGTAATAGTCCTTTTCACAAAAAAGCTATCCATACAGTGACGGTATTTAATTATGAAAGTTGGCTAGGTAGCTGACCTTGTTAGTCCGTTTTTTTTTTCAAGAAAAGGAATAGGAGCATAACCTTTTTCCTCCGCTTAATGGATAACTATTTGTTACCAATGGAGAATTCCTTCTCATCTCAAACGGAGTGATTGGATTTGCACCAATAGAAACCATAAATTCATAACATAATTAGGTAGATAATAGATCTTGATACTCTTGATACTAGTAAATCAAAAGGCCGTGTTTCACCCTATCTATCCTAATTCATTGGTAGTGGTCGTTGATACCGGAAAAAATTTTTGCATTTCTTCAAACTCATGATCTGAACTTAACGAGTCGCACTTACACCCTAGTACATGTTCCTCGACGCTGAGGACATCCTCGAAGAGCGGGAGATTTCGTGACATTTCTTATTGGCTGTCTTGCGTTTCTAATAAGTTGTTTAATGGTTGGCATGGTGTGTCTATAGAATCTCATTCTAGATAGAATAGAGCGGGTTGGCTTAGATCGATCTTAACCGGATGATTGATGATTATGAATGATTTCTATTCACACGTAAATTTTGAAAAGTAATTCGTATATTTATATGGAATTCCCAGTATTTTCATTTTCGATCGCGACAAGATCAACGATGCCATGAGCTTGAGCTTCTGTTGCTGACATAAAAACATCCCTTTCCATATCTTCGGATATAACCCATAAAGGGTTGCCCGTTCTTTGTACATAAACTTTTGTGAGAGTTTCGCGAAGTTTCAATAGTTCTTCTGCTTCCAGGATAAAATCCCTTGCTTGTGCCTCGTAAAAAGAACTAGCAGGTTGGTGAATCATAACCCTGATGATATTGATATAACATCATGAATGGTTCTTCTATCTATATATCGCACGATTGGATGGATTAAAGTAAGGGGGAATCAAAATAACAATAAAAAAATAGAATTAAACAACCGTACAGGCATCTTTTGTACATTGCATACGGCTCTGCAATGGATTTTCTTTTTTTGATAGAATTTCTTTTATCGAAAAGAATAAATAGAACCTATATGATCCAAATTATTAAATGATCCATTTACCACCCTTCCTTTCGTAGTAGTTAAAAAGATACTATGATGGTTCTGTTGCTTTATATATTTATCTCGTCTGTGGTTTAGCAATCCCAAAGTTTCTTTTTGATAAGATCTAAGAAGGAAAAAATGATTTTTTCCATTTTTTTGATTCTTTCCTCTCATAACATAAAAATAAGAAAGAGACTTCTGTTGTGGAAGAGTGGAAGAATAATGGTTTGTGACGCTGAAATTGACTCTTGCTTGACACAGAAAATCAAATTGGGAATAACCCTTCTTTCATACTACTATTTCGATACAAAATCTCATGTTAGAAAAAAAAAACAATAATGGTTTGTTCATATCGAACTCGAAGTGCCATGCTATTATTACTTATTCTTTATTTAATTCATATTCGATACAGCGAAGGCATAGTATTCTTTTTTTTTTATCAAATAAAAAAAACTCATTGGCGCCAAGCGTGAGGGAATGCTAGACGTTTGGTAATTTCTCCTCCGACCAGAATGAAAGATCCCATTGAAGCGGCTAATCCCATACATATTGTATGTACATCTGGTAACACAAATTGCATAGTATCATAAATGGCTATTCCTGGTATTACCCATCCACCTGGAGAATTTATAAACAAATAAAGATCCCTAGTATCATCTTCTATGCTGAGATATACCATGAGACCAACAATTTGATTCGAGATCTCGCTATCAACCTCTTGGCCTAAAAAAAGTAATCTTTCTCGATGAAGTCGGTTGATTAGGATAAAATTGTATCCCTGAGGAACCGTACGTGCACCTTTGGATGCATACGGTTCAAAAGAATTGTGAAAAAAAAATCAATGTGTCGATTCCAATCCTATTTCTTTTTTTTTTTAATGAGTTTTGCCCCTTCTCCTTACCTCTATTCTATAATGTAGAAAATCAAAAAGAATTTTATGAACTTATTGAACTAACTTCTCATTGATGTATTGTTTCATCGAAATTCAAATTACGATGTAATTTTCTTGTTCCTGAATGGCCCTTTCAATTCTTTTAGGTTCTTGTTCTACTCCGGGGGAAGATTTGCCCGAATTCCATTTGCGCATATAGGTCAAATGATTCCAGTACCACTTCTTTTTTTTTTTTTCAATTGTTTCATACCTTTCCCCAAAATATTTGATGTATTAATCATACTACTTCATTGGTAGGTAGTTTGATATTATCCCTATAGTAAATCTAAATCTAAGAAGAGTCTATTCTATATTATACAAGCGGTAATTGTGTAATCATAACCATCATATATTCTACATAATATATTAGATTCTAAGATTCTATTATCTTTCTATTATAGTAAGTTATATTATATTCATATTCTATTTAATTACTAATGAATCTCAATTTTATGAATAATTTAATGAAATTGAGATTTTATTTTTCTTTATTATATTATTCTTATTTATTTCATTTCTTTCTTTAATATTTATGATTTATATTACTACATTTTACACTCCCTTTTTTACTCTTACCATTTCCAATTTGGTATTATATGAACGGAGCCTGGATACTTTATTTTATCAGTCCAAGTAAACCATCAATTCTTTGAATTGATAATATTGATCCCCAATAGGAATTATTGTGCTTCACGCTCCAAATTATTGATGGTTCAATCAATACAATATCCAATATCTATTTATTGGATTGGGCGAAACAGAGAATACTCGATCGGGGGAGATAACGGGGAAATACCATATGACCAATATGTCTGACAAGTCGCACTATACGTCAACCCAAACTGCATCTTCCTCTCCAGGATTCCGAAAAGGAACTTTTGGAACACCAATAGGCATTAAGATAAATAAAAAAAATGAAGTACTATACTTTACTTTAATATGAAAACGTAACAATGGTTTTATTATCTTCATCATTTTTTCTCTTTATTTTCCATTTTTATATATTTTTATATTTTATATATATTCTATATTCTAGAATTTTACTATAATTTTAATTTTCTTTTTTTTTTAATATTCTTTAGATTTAGGATCATATTCTTTAGATTTAGGATCTAATATTATATATTATTATATTATTTAGATTCTATTATTATATTCTATATAGAATCTATAGGAGTATAAGGTTCATAGAGGAAGACAGAATGAATAAATAAAAATTGTAACGAACAGGATCAATCGAATCAACCAACTGTTCGAATGATTTCGAATTCAAAAAGAGTATCTATGCATTTTTTACCTCAAAATCTTCCCATTGCGTATTGGTATTTATCGGGTATAGAATAAGATCTGTTTCTCTTTGTTCTTCTAAAGAGAAAGAAAGA